GCACTTTTTCTTTTCATTTCGTCGTTGCTCATTCCCGTTAGGCCGAAGTGTTTGGCCTTTTCTTCTCCGCGCCCGCTCACGCTTCGCTGACCTATCGCGTGGTAAAGAGAAGAAAGTACGAAAGAATAGTAAACGGAGCACACCGCAAAAAGATTCTAAATAGGGTAAGTCCCCCTTGAATTCGAGAAGAAGAAAATGAAGAATGGGAACGAAAAGAAATAAGGCGTTTCTAGCTCTAGTTTCGGATGAGCTTCTCCCAATTATGTCTGGTAATAAAATAGGGCAACTTGCTCTGACCAAGACTCCACTTTTTACTCCGTCCATAGAGCGTATGAATTTCCTGGAATGTAGATAAACCAAAAGAAGGAATGAAGGAATAAGAATAGGAATTAAAGTACCATTGGAAAAAGGGGCACCTGTGGGAACATCTCTACTGACGAACCATTTCAATAGTACGGGTGCTGCCGTGCCACAAGGCACGACCATGGAAGTAATGAAAAAGAAAAAGTTATGTAGTTGGACCATCCGCTCTATCCGTTCGAGTTTCGCTTCTCTAGAGAAGATGAAAGACTAAAAAAGAAAGTGTTCGCAAGGCATACCGAAAGGATACCAATTAAGCCGACCATTAATGACTAGTTTGAACACGAGGAGGGGTCTGATCCTTTATTTGATCAGACCGCTCTTAGAAAGAGAAAACAAAAGCAAACTCTCCTAGTTCCCAGCTCCAACTACTTCTTCGTAAGTGATGTGAGGTACTTTTTCGGTTTGAATAGGGGATCGCCCTTTTTTTATTGAAGTAGCCACGACTTTGGTCGTAGTCAGTTTAAACACATAAACTTAGTCCACTTGCAGCCATGTTGATAAAATTTAATGACTTTACCAGTCACTCGCCCTCGTAAGATCATCTTACCCTGTGGTCGACATTCTATTCTTCTTAGTCGTAGGTGCTCGTTCTATTTTGATTTGAATGGGCCGAGTCTCCCGAGGTACATATGGCCGGCCCTTCGGGTGTCTCGATGATACAAAGACGAATTCCAATCACATCCCCTATCACTTAAAGCCAATCCTTACCAAAGGAGGAAATGAAATCGAACAGCCTGGCTGCCTTCTTTTTTTTTCCTTCTTTCTCCTCGACAATCAAGCTGCACGTCTTTCTAACAAGTGGCTGAGAGTTAGCAAGCAACCTTTGCCTCTTGGCAGGAGGTTCGCTGTCCCCCTCCTTTCTGGTCCGGCCGCGGTACGGCACCTGAACTCGAAGCTACGATCAGATCCGATTTGATTTGATAGGCTGCCTGCAGAAATAGTTTACCGATCGCATAACAATTCATTCTTGTGTGTAGCGCGCGGGGCCATGTCTTCCGAACGATCATAGTACGATCGCTCATCTAATATCAAATCAATCTGTAGATATCACTTCCTTTCCCCCATACCATAGCCAGAAAGGATAGCGTATCTACAGAAGAGATAATACGGGCCTTACCCTTAATTTAATTTAGTTTAGACGCGGTTCGAATGCCTTTACGCTATAGGCTGTGTTAAGCATGATTCTTTGACAGAAAATCTATTTTTTTTCATGACAACAGTCGCGACTATAAAGAGTGCGGCGGTATAAAAAATACTGCTGAATAGGCAAGAGGTCAGGTACTCTCATTCCCGATCGGATCGATATTGGCTCAAACTATCTATCCATAGCATTTCGGACTGATTCACTTCTTTATCGAAGCCTTATCCGATCCGGGAAGACCTACTAGCTACTAGAAGCGGGCACGGTGATAAAGCTTTGGCCCAAGACTTTTTGGAAAGGTAATGGACCAGAGGGAGGAGGATACTTTTGAGATACGAAGAATTATAGGATGATTCTTCTTATTCCAGATTTTTCCATATCATATAAAGGGCTAATAGAGTTGCGCTTTCTTAGTACATTGCCTTTCATTACCAACCTGTCGTCTTACAGCACGAAGTTATCAGATGTTCGCTACTCTTCTATTAAGAAAGGCGGAGAGATGTTAGCCTTTCGCTATTAGTAAGTACTCCCTTAGTTTTGACCTAATGAGCTTTCTTTACGTTGAGCTAACCCGGCGGGTTCGCCTAGTGGAGAACGAAGAAAAATTCTGGGCCGACTACGTAGACTCCATGCGCATCTGGTGCAGTGGCTTGGAAGTAAGCTACCTTGACCATCTTCCGAAGTTCTAAATAATCTACTGATCAAAGGCTGTAAGAGCGGACTGCTCTACATTCAGTCACGCCGCAGTGATCCCCGAAGTGATCTTCTTCTAGTTGCGGGACGAAATCTGGCAGCCAATTGTTGGCTCTGAATAACCAGCCCAGCAATAAGCTCAATTCTTCCATAACATAAGGGGGTGAGGTTGCGCGCGAGCCAAGTGACGTAAGTGCACAAGAGTACTTCGCGCTACAACCATCTCTTTTTTATAGGTTCTACGGACCGATGCCTGCTGCTTCATCTGAGAGAAAAGAATCATAGATATGCCGGTCATTAGAA